AAGATAAACCATTATACGGGTATTTCGATACTAAAGAAATAAAACTAATAATAAAAAAGCTTGCTAAACTGAGAGAATAGGCTAAATCAAGAGAATAGGATTTGAACCTATGACTTCTCGCTCCCAAAGCGAACACGCTACCACTGCGTCACCTCCCGAATTGCATAAAACCCAGAGTAAATGCCTAAACCTATTTTTAACTCTTAAAGTTTTTTTATTTTTGACAATAATTAACGATCTACCTCACCAAAAACAATATCTTGTGTTCCAATTATAGTTACGACATCAGCTAACATATGAGAATTAGCCATAAAATTAAGAGCTTGAAGATGAGAAAAACCTGGAGCCTTAATTTTACAACGATATGGTCGGTTACTTCCATCCGAAACCAAATATACCCCAAACTCTCCTTTCGGGGCTTCAGTAGCTGTATAAGTCTCACCTAAAGGGACAGTAACCCCCTCAGTATACAATTTAAAATGGTGAATTAGAGCTTCCATACTTTGCTTAACGTCTGCACGTGAAGGTGGGCTAATTTTAGCATCATCTATTTTAATGCTTCCTTCAGGCATTTTATTTAAACACTGATAAATTATACTAAGAGATTGTCTCATTTCTTCAACCCGTACAAGATAACGGTCGTAACAATCCCCTGTTTTACCCACAACCCCTTGAAAGGACAGCTCAGAATACGCGTCATAAGGTTCATTTTTACGTAAATCCCAACGAACGCCGGTACCACGCAACATAACACCAGAAAATCCCCAATCTATGGCCTCTTGAGCGCTTACAACTCCGATATCAACTAACCTTTCCTGCCATATCCGATTATCAGTTAACATTTCTTCCATTTCGTCTAACCGCTGACCAAATTGAGCGGCAAAAGAAAAAATATCGTTTATTAAACCAATACTTATATCTTGACTAACACCTCCAGGTCGAAAATAACTAGCATGCATACGTGCGCCACTAACTCTTTCATAAAATTCCATTAACTTTTCTCTTTCTTCAAACGCCCACAAAAAAGGTGTCATGGCTCCCACATCCATGGCATGACAACCTACAGCTAAAAGGTGATTTAAAATCCTAGTTATCTCTGCAAAAAGGATTCTAATATATTGAGCCCGTTTAGGAACTGAGATCTGCAATAAATTTTCAACAGCTAATGCATAAGTATGCTCTTGACACATCATTGAAACGTAATCTAAACGGTCAAAATAAGGCAAAGCTTGAAAATAAGTTTTAGCTTCTATTAACTTTTCAGTACCTCTGTGAAGTAAACCAATATGAGGGTCGGCTCGTTGAACTACTTCCCCGTTAAGTTCTAGTATAAGGCGTAAAACACCATGCGCCGCTGGGTGTTGTGGGCCAAAATTTATTGTAAAATGCTTAAGTTTTTTATTGAATTCTTTTTTTTTCAATGACATAATGAAAATTATAATAGATTGTTATAAAGAATAACAATTTTAAATACCAAAACATAAATTTTGACCTTTATAGGAATACTAAAAGGTTTTAAGATTAGCGCCAGAAGGATTTGAACCTACGACCTCCAGGGCATGAGCCTGATGAGCTAACCTGACTGCTCTATAGCGCAACCCTTACTAAAATAAAATATTACTGTGTAAGCCATGGTTCCCACAAAAGTAGTATGTGTGGCTATCTAGATAAGGACGCTCGAGTTCGGTAAGAGTTCGGGTATAGACCTAGATATAGAGGCGAGCCTCTTAATTATATATTCCAGCCGCAGGTTCCCCTACRACTACCTTGTTACGACTTCATCCCGGTTGCTTACCTGTCCTTTAAAGGGAATTTCCAGACTTACTTAACTCAGGTAAATCTCTTAACCAAATGAGTATGTGTTTGAAAGGTTGACTCCAAAATCTTCTGGCCAAGTCAACTTCCAGGACGTGACGGGCGGTGTGTGCAAGGCCCAGTGACGTATTCACCGCGACATCCTGATCCGCGATTACTAGTGATTCCAGCTTCATGAGGGCGAGTTGCAGCCCCCAATCCGAACTAAGGAAAGGTTTAAAGATTGGCTCTGGATTACTCCCTCGCAACTTATTGTCCTTCCCATTGTAGCACGTGTGTAGCCCAGTTCATAAGGGCCATGAAGACTTGACCTCATCCCCACCTTCCTCCCGCTTAGTGCTGGCAGTATCTATTCAGTTTATTCCTTGGTAAGTACCATTTCAAAACATAAAAAAGATAAGGGTTGCGCTCAGTTACAGGAATTAACCGTACATCTCACGACACGAGCTGACGACAGCCATGCAACACCTGAAAGTCCCAAAATTCTTAACGACTCCGAAAGAACGACAGACTTACTAGAACTGGTAAGGTTACGCGCGTATTATCGCATTAAACCACATGCTCCACCACTTGTTTGAACCCCCGCCAATTCCGTTGATTTTTAAGCTTGCGCTCGTACTCCTCAGGCGGAGTGCTTAATGCCTTAGCTATGTCTTCTAGATTTCTAAAAACTAGCACTCATCGTTGACAGCGTAGACTACCAGGGTCTCAAATCCTGTTCGCTACCTACGCCTTCGCCCCTCAGCGTCAGTACTGAACAAGAAAATCGCTTTCGCACATGATGTTCTCTTCCACTTATCTGGATTCTAACCCTAATTGAAAAATTCCATCTTCCTCTGTCAGACTCAAGCTTTCCTGTTTTAAATGCCTATCTATAGTTAAGCTACAGTTTTTGACAAATAACATATCAGAAAACCACCTACGGGCCCTTTACGCCCAGTTATGACGAATAAGGCTTGCCCCCTCCGTATTACCGCGACTGCTGGCACGAAGTTAGTCGGGACTTATTCTTAATCTACTGTCATTATCCTCAATTAAAAAAGAGGTTTACAACCTAAGCCTTCAATCCCTCACCAAGCCTTGCTGGATCAAGCTTTCGCTCATTGTCCAATATTCCTTACTGCTGCCTTCAAATGAAACCTGGGCCTTGTCTCAGTCCCAGTGTGATTGATCGTCCTATCAGACCAACTAAGCATCATCGGCTTGGTGAGCTTTACTTCACCAACTACCTAATACTGAACCTAATCATCTTCAACCGGCGGACCTTTATATATTTATCCGGTATTTTCCTGTTTCCTTCTCCCCTGGGGGATAGGATTATCCCGAGGTTGAAGCCAGATATTAGCCTATTACTCACCCGTACGCTATGGTTTTAACCATTCAACTCGCATGTATTCAAGCAGGCTTATAGCCTTCACTCTGAGCCAGGATCAAACTCATTTTTTTTATTAATACCACATTTACGTATTACTACGAAATAGTGGAATTTTATTGTAATTATATTTAATTATAATATGCGAATATTATATAAAACACAAAATTTCTTAAACACATTTTAAAGTCACTTGATATAAAAATATAAAATTACCTTTCTCTACTACTATCGGTAATCCTATTACAGAACATCAACTTTTTGTACACCTTACACATTAATTATTTTGGAGGTGCAAGTTTAAAAACGTTTATTACAAAGATTTCGTAAATTTACCAACAAATAAAGATATTTCAGTTTGCTCTTTAGGTCGTTTTCCTGTCCACACTGGATGGTTGTTAAGATCCAAGCTTTTATAACTTAACTCTTTTTGAGAAAAATAGCTTGGCAGAGTTATAAAACTAAAACTACCATTTGACAATACACTACCGAATGTTTTTGTTTTTACTGCCAATTTCATATAATTTAGGATAAGGTGGGATTTGAACCCACGGTAGCTTTAACTACGTCAGTTTTCAAAACTGGTGCCATAAACCACTCGACCACTTATCCAACTCCGTCTTTAACGACTTTGTGTGGGGAATAAGTACTATTAAAACCTACAAATAAATTTAGGTTTTAATACTTTTTTCTTGTAAAACAATTTTAAATTTAACTCCGTTTAAATATCTTAAAGTATCTATAAAGGCTAAAATCTTTGCAGGATTTCGATACTTAATGCTAAAATAACTTCGATACTCCAGCCTTTCAAACTGATCTTTAGCAGCTTTATTACCTAGAGGAGAACGAAGCAAAGTAAAACGTTTTATTCTTGTAGATAAACCAGTAGAAGAAATCGATAAAGGTAACAAAAGTGACAAAGAATTTAAACTTTTTAAATCAGTTGATACAGACCAAACTTTACATATGTATATAATACTTTTTTTATACTCGGTCATATATTTAACTACGTGCTTAACAAACAAACCTAAATTAATTCTATTTGATGCAATCTAACCCGAAAAAGACGGGACTTGAACCCGCGACCACTGGTATGACAAACCAGCACTCTACCAGCTGAGTTACTTTTTCTTTTTGGAGGTGGTAGGATTCGAACCCACGCTACATTAAAAATGTAGATTGATTTAGCAAACCAAGGCTTTCAACCACTCAGCAACACCTCCAAAAGCTACCTTTCCAAGGGTTTTATCTTAAATTACTTTTTACTATTATTAACTTCATAACGTAAGTTAAAATTTGTATAACTTTGTATACAACGGTATACAAAACGTATTAATTTATATTTTATTATCTTGAATCCACCGTCACTTTTAAGTGTTTAATTCTAGATTTTAAACTAAACGCTAAAGAAGGTAATATGAAACGTACAACTACCAAATAAAAATTAAAAACTATAAGAATTAACCAGAAAACCTGATTAAAAAAAGTCATTGTATCAAATTGAGGCATGGCAATATAAATAAGTATTGAAGATTTAAAAATAACCTAAACCAATCCCAAACACCGACTTAATAGTAGTTTAGCATTTGTAGATACTACTTCACTAGAAAAATTGTAAATAAAACTATTCTTCTTAATATTAAAGGTATGATTGCTCCAGAACCTTAACTTTATGTGCACTTGACTAGCAACTAATGCTTTTGTTTAAAAACATACCGATAGTATTACCAACACGCTTTGCGCAAACCAGAAAATGAACCTTTTGAGGCTAAACGTCTAAATTGAAGACGCGACAGCTTATAAAAGCTTAAAACTGACCTTGATCTATTAGTATCAATGCAATGATTATGAACTCTACTTAAGCTGCTTTGCCTAGGTAATTTAGATTTTTCTAGTTGAGCCCACCACCGTAAGGAAACCTCTAAATTTTGATTCATGGCTATAGCTTGCAATGCTTTACGACGAGACTCGTATAAAGCAAAAGATTTGCGACGTTTATAATCCATACCTCTCATTCCCAATCTAGACTACCAATTTGCCAAGCGTATACAAACCCAACAACTAACTCAAAAAGAAAATCCATCATAGACCAATATCCGATTGATGGCAACTCACTTAATGAGACTGCCCAAGGAAAAAGAAAAACAGTTTCAATATCAAATAAAAGAAACAAAATAGCAACTAGATAAAAACGTACATCAAATGCATTACGAGCATCTTCATAAGGATCAAATCCACATTCGTAGGATGATAATTTTTCACTGTCTGCTTCTGAAAAAGCTAATGTATAGGAAGCACCAAAAATAAGAGAAGCTAAAACAAGACTAAATCCTAAAAAAATTAATACTGGGTAATATTCTTTTAAAAAAAACATGATATTATGTAATTAAACGTGGGTTATACCAACAAACAGGGCATAATTCAATAACTCCACCCGACGTTTCACTTTTTAACACACTTTCTTTAAACATCCCAATCTCAGAATGCCCCCCTCTATTGGACGTTCCCAAAGAGTCATTTCCTCCAATTTGGTGAGTATATCTTACACATCGTGTACAAACAATACATCGACGTAATACTGTTTTTATAAGTCCTCCCCAAAAGGTATCACCTAAAGAATTTTTAAAAAACAAAAATCTACCTCTGTCTGACCCAAAATTAAAACTTTGTTCCTGAAGTTCACATTCCCCTCCCTGATCACACACAGGACAATCCAAGGGGTGGTGGAGAAGAAGCAATTCCATAACAGATTCTTGTGCCTTACGTACCAATGCCGTATTTGTAAAAATTCTTAAGTTGGGTAAAAAGGGCAATGCACACGATGCTTGTGGTTTAGGGGAATTACTCACTTCGACAAGACACATTCGACAATTACCTGCTATAAAAAGCTTATCATGATAACAGAATCGTGGAATATTTGCACCGGCAGCTTGACAAGCCTGTATAACTGTAGAACCTTTTTTTACCCAAACAAGAAGCTCATTAATTGATATATTAAGCATAATTAAGGTAAAACTTCTAAATCACGTGGGTTGCCAGGCTTAAATAACGACTTTTCCTTTATAGAAAAAATCGCATTTTTAGACTCACGACCTAACTGCCGGTATAAAGATTCAGGACAATTTTTTTGTAATGTTAAACTAATAGCCCCCACCATAGCTATTAAAAGAATGACTCCAGCTATTATTAACAATATCGCATGAGTTGAGTATAAAAGATAACTGGGGTCATTTAACGCGCAAGAGGAGTCAAATTCTATAAACCACATTGTGTTTAACCCATAAGATCCTTCTACGCTTTCTTTATGAAATAATAAACGTAAAAACTCTTTTAACCCCTCGGAGTCACATAAATGATGCCACATCTCAATTCTTTCATCCATAAAGTCTTGAAAAGTTTTTTTAACTTCTTTAGCAGTCGGCTCAGGCTCACCTTTCCTTTTTCTTTTACTCCGCTCCTGAAATCTTTTTAAATTATCATTAACTGCTCTATTAACAATTATTGGATGAAATAAATTTTTTATTCCTTCTTCATAAGATACTAAACTGAAAGAAACTAATGAACTCATGTAAACTGTTGACAACATACTCATTAAGTTTTGTAAATCTTTACTGTATATCGCAGCTATCAAAAAGAAAAGAAAAATTATAGCACCTAAATACAATAAACGTTTTTTTTTTGCAGACCACGGGCTTTCAATGGCTTTTACGTCTAACATCATAACAACAAACAACACCAACACTGCGATAGCACCAGCATAAACCAACAGAAAAAGTAAAGCCATAAACTCTAAACCCAATAAAAACGAAATTGCAGAACCCAAAAAGAAAAGTAATACAAGGTAAAGACCACTATATACTGGATTTTGTGTACTAGTAACTTTAACCCCTAGAGTACCCCCAAGAGTTGCAATAAGAATAAAAATTATAGGATCGACCATAATACAATAAAGACTAGCAATGCTAAAATACGTGAGAATTGAAAACCAAATACAAAACAAAATCCAAATAAAAAGTTACTCCAACCTAAAATTACTAAATAATGATATAAATAACCTGAATGCCATGACCGAGATTTATTTACTTGATCAATAAGTACGTTTGATATACCAAAAGGCCCTAAACTTTCAATAAGACCCCGATCAATAGATTTATAAGTGAAGTGGTAACCAAAGTCTAGTAAATTTTGAGTTATAACTTCATTATAAACCTTATCAAACAACCACTTACGGTTTAAAAAAGTATAAAATTTTCGACCTAAAAATGAAGTTTTCCATAAAAATAAATTGTAATTATATCCTCTATACATGATAAACGAAACTAAACCTCCAACCATACTACAACAAAGAGGTAAAATTTTTATATCAGTTGACATAAATTCTGCATCTATAATACTTAAATTAGATGGCATACAAAACAACGCATTACCCCAAAAATCTGTACCTAAACCAATAAAAAGGTCACGCCCCAAATAACCAATAAACATACTCGGTAAAGCTAATATACCCAAAACGACACCCATAGGCCAACCACTTTCGGAAGCCGAAAGTAATAATGACCTACTACCATTGGGTTCAGCTAAAAAACATAAAGCTAAAAGTCGTATAGAATAAAAAGCAGTACAAAAAGCCGCCAGACTTCCCAACCAATACGCGAAATGAGAAACATTAGAATAAGTCGCATAACCTACCTCCAAAATAACGTCTTTAGAATAAAATCCTGTTAAAAAGGGCATACCCATAAGAGCTAAAGAACCAATTACCATCATAGCATAAGTAAAAGGTAATAAACGACGCAACCCTCCCATTTTACGCATATCTTGTTCATCCCCAACAGCATGAATTACGGAACCCGCCCCAAGAAAGAGAAGAGCCTTAAAAAACGCGTGGTTCCCTAAATGAAACACTGCCACAGAATAATTAGAAAGCCCACAAGCAAAAACCATATAACCTAATTGACTACAAGTAGAGTATGCGATAACCCGCTTTAAATCATTTTGAACTAAAGCTGTTGTAGGCCGCAAAAACGCGGTCATACCCCCAACTATAGTTATAACTGTAAGTGCTTTGGGGCAATACTCTAATAAAGGGGAACAACGAGCCAATAAAAAAACACCAGCAGTAACCATTGTTGCTGCATGAATAAGAGCTGAAACAGGAGTGGGTCCTTCCATAGCATCAGGCAACCAAGTATGTAAGCCTAGCTGAGCAGATTTACCTACCGCGCCCACAAACAATAAAATTCCTATTAGATTAAGGGCACCAAACTCTATATTAAAAAAAGTTAAACTAAATGATGAAAGCTGAGGCGCTAAAGCAAAAACAGTAGCATAATCGACAGCACCGAAACAAATAAAAATACCAAAAATACCTAAAGCTAAACCAAAATCCCCAACTCTATTAACTAACATAGCTTTAATCGCAGCCTTATTTGCTTGAATACGAGTAAACCAAAAATTAATTAATAAATAAGAACACAAGCCAACCCCTTCCCAACCCACAAACATTTGAACAAAGTTATCCGCAGTAACAAGTATCAACATAAAAAATGTAAATAATGACAAATAACTCATAAAACGAGGTAAATGAGGATCCCCTCCCATATACTCTGTAGAATATAAGTGTACAAGAGTTGAGATAAAAGTAACTACAATAAGCATAACGACAGTTAAACTGTCAAAGCAAAAAGCCCAATCAACATGGAAAGAATCAGACTCTAACCAAGGCATTAAATAAAGATAAGTAGAACTTCCCCCTAAACCTACTTCATAAAAAGCCAGACCACTTAGAATAAAACTAAAACCAATACAAGATATAGTTACTAAACCAGAACCGCGGCCTCCAAGGAAACGTCCAAAAAATCCTGCAACAAGAGAACCAAGTAGGGGTAGAAAAACTATGTTTAAATACATCTTAGTCCTTTACGGGACTTGAACCCGTACCTTTACCATAAATGGCAATATCCTTCTAGATATTAAACTAAGCATTAGACTAAAAGAACTTTTTCACTACTACAAACTATAACCACAAATCAACCCATACCAAATTAGAAACTGTTGCATGCATCGCAGAAAAGAATAAATTAGGATAAATTCCCATAAAAAGGGTACCTAAAACAAGAGGTAAAAAAACCATAAATTCTCGAAAACTTAAATCGAATCCAATCATTTTAATATTACCATAAGCTATACGATTAAACAACCAAAGAGAATAACCACCACCTAAAATCATTGAGGTTGCTGCAAAAAAACACGCAGTACTATTTGCCTCAAAAGCCGAAACTAATAAAAGAAATTCACCTATAAAACTTGATGTTCCAGGCAAACCTAAATTAGCCATCGTAAAAAAAAGAAAAATAATTATGAAGATTGGCATAGTATGTGTAAGCCCTCCATAATATTTAACTACTCGACTGTGCCAACGATCGTATAACACCCCAATAATAAGAAAAAGTGCAGAAGATACAAACCCATGACTTAACCTTTGTAAAATAGCTGCTTCCACCCCAATTACCGTTCCTGTAAATAACCCTATCATTACTAGATTCATATGAGCTACTGAAGTATAAGCAATAAGACGTTTTAAATCTGTCTGACGTATAGCTGTTAATGAAGTATACACTACACCCAGCAAACTAAGACTAAAAATAAAAGGTGTAAAATAAACGGAAGCTAGTGGAAAAAGGCCTAAAGAAAAACGCAAAAAACCATACGATCCTAATTTCAGCAGTATACCTGCTAAAATTATCTTGAATCCAGCCGTAGGAGCTTCTACATGAGCTTCAGGAAGCCAAATATGCACAGGTAGCATAGGAACCTTCGCTGCAAATGACGCAAAAAAAGCAAACCATAACCATTTTTGGTCATAAGATGAAAAATTTATAACTGATAACGCTTCATAGTTTGTACTTCCAGCAAATAAGTAAATATAAATGATACCTATTAACATAAATAAAGAACCTAAAAGGGTATACAAAAAAAACATATAGGCCGCACGGATTTTTCTTTCACGTGATCCGTATATACCAATAACCAAAAACATTGGAATTAGGACAGCTTCAAAAAAGATGTAAAAAAATAATAAATCTAAATTGGTAAAAACTAAGAGTAAAACAAGTTCCATACCTAAGAAACTAATTAAATAAGGTTTTACTTCCCCCTTGTTAAAAGACCACGAAGCCAATAAGCAAAGAGGAAAAATTAATGTTGTTAAAATAATAAAAAAGAGAGAGATTCCATCAACACCTAAAATTAAATTGATATTAGCTAGAGGTAACCATAAACTATCAACAACAAATTGAAATTTAGGTGTTGACTGATCAAAACCCAACCACAAAAATAATGAAGAGACAAAAACCGCCGATGTAATAGCGAGAGCAAATTGCCGCATAATTAACTTTTGACTAGAAGGAATAAAAATCAAGCCAACAATTCCCAAAAGAAGAAGAAGGAATAAAAAAGTTAAGAGCATAATCTTTTACCAACCCAGGTTAAATATTCGTCTTGGTTGACAGCTTGGACTACAATAGGCATGAAACCGTGATTAACACCACAAAGTTCACTACATTGACCATAAAAAACACCTTCTCTTTTAATAAAAAGAAAAACTTGATTTAATCTACCAGGGCACGCATCTACCTTCACCCCTAAGCTTGGTACTGCCCAAGAATGAAGAACATCTGCTGATGTTACAAGAACACGGATATGGGTATTAGTTGGAACAACTAAACGGTTATCAACCTCGAGAAGACGGAAAACCTTACCAGCTTTGCCGGAACCTGATACTTCAGGAATAACTAAATCATCATCAGTAATAAGATATGAATCAAAATTAATACGTTGCCGTTCTGTTGTCTCTTCTTCCCCCCCTATTTCTTTATGATGCTCAATTAAATCATGAATCATTTTAATTTGAGTTTTTAAAGATTTATTTTTCTCTCCTTCCTCATTAGTAATAGAAAGTAAAGCTTCATACAACATATTTTTAACGTCATCTGCAGTTTTTTGATCTACAGTTTCAATTAATTCTCTAAACGTTTGTAAAACTTCACCGCGTAAACCTGAGTGAGTATAATCAATTTCTCTAGTTTCTAATTTAGATAACATTTCTTTTATCTCCTCTTTTGACTTGTTTCCTGAATTACCATCCTCACCAGCTGCATCAGAGCCACTTAAACTATTATCACTTGCCAATGTACCGTTGGGCTCAACTACTGAGACATTAGAAAATTGTCGGTTAAAAGGTTTAACAGACTCCTGCATAGGAGTATCCAAACTTCTTGATACTCTAGCTGCAAACCATTTAACATTAGCTAATTCCGCTTTTGCTTTTAACACCTCAAAAGAAGACTTTGCCTGTAAGCTTCCTGGTTCCAAGATAGTATCAATAGCAGAGGAAGATACCAAAGCAGTTTTAATCAAATTTGAAGTACTCTCTAAACTGTTGTCTGTTGCTGTTTGAAGAGATAAAAGGCTGTCTATAGAATTATTTTCACTAAGCTTAGAAGTAGTTAAAAGATCATCTGCAGTTTTGTCTAATATTTTACGAGCCTGGCTAAGTATACATGAAGCTTCCTCGTAATCCGAAATAGCAGCATTTACATCAACTTTAAGCGTTTTCACCCAAGCAGAATCTGATGCGGATTCAATCATACCTGATATATCACAACCAGTTGTATCTTTAATGAATGCTGGTTTAACGGATCCTGAGACAGATGACGCTTTAGATAAATCATTATCTATCATGTTAATTATAACTTTTAAACAAGTAGAACTTCCACTATCGAAGTTAGAAATTACTTTTTCACGAACAATATGACCCAAATTTAATTTAAGGTCTCCAATGTATGTTTCAATACCCACTAACTCTTTCTCACTAGACAGGGTAGAGGAAATATCTAAATCAACTTTTAAAAAATCGATTTGAGCTTTACCCTTTTTAAGCTCCACTTCAATTAGCTTAATAAAAGATTCAGTTAAAGCTTGTTCCGCATTAAATAACGATATTTTAGACTCTTCTAATACAGCTTCAGAACCTTTTAATTGAGCTTTTACTGTGATAAGATCTTCATTATGTATTTCCCATAAAAAATTGTCAAAATATTCGTTAGATTTGTCTGTTACCTTAGGCAACTCGTAAATAACCGGTGTATCATCAAGTCTTTTGACTGTATTATCGACATACCCTTTAACAACTTCAAGCCTATCTTTAGCGGTATCTAAATCTGATTTCGCTATGTTTACCAAAGACACCGCTTGATCAAATTCAGTTTTAATACCGCTATATTTTTCGGAAAGGTTATCTAATAACATCTTAGGTGTAATAAAGTTTAAATCTAACTCAACACCAGTTAATTTTTCCTTAGCGGTATTAAAAAATGACTCAGCACCCTTTGAAACCGCTTCAGCTCTGCTGGAGACCGCTTTAAATTTATCAAACGCAGCTTGAGATCTTTCTAACCGAATCTCGGCTCTTTCTGATACTGCTTTGTAATTTTTTAACTCCTCTTTGGCGTTTGCTAAGATATCTTTACCTTTTTCAAATTCTTCTGCTACTGATATTGTTTGTTTTTCTAAAGCCATAAATTCTGATTCTGAACTATCAGCTATAGAGTTACACTTACTTAGCTCTTCCGCGGTTAAGCCAGATTGAAATTTGTCTAAAATTGTATTAGCGCTTTTCAACTCTTCATGAGCAAGCATAAATTTAAGCTCATGTCTGTCTAAAACCTTTTTAGATTCTGACTTTAATTTTTCATTCCAACCATCATACCCATCTTTAAGTAATACTTTACTTCGTATTATAGCTGGATCTTTAGAAGCCCATTCAGCGTCAGCTTGAAAATACTCTGCAGTTAACGCGTTAACCTGTGAAGCAAGTAAATCAATTTTTGCCCATTTTGCACTTGCTTTAGCGTTATTTAACTCTATCTTTGCATTTTCTAGTTCATGACCAGAAAATTTAAATTCCACATCGGCAGCATTCCATTCAAATTCACTACTGTAACCTTCCCTTTCAGGTCGAGTTAACCTTAATTGGTGGGCAATTAACTGAGTATCAATTAAATTATTTTCAGCAATTTCTGCTTCTACTAAGGCTTTATCAAGTCTTATCCTACCTTCATCCAAATTAGCCATCATTTCCTCTATAGGTATTTTTATTTCACCACGAGCAAGGGCTCTAAGGCACACACACTCTGCCTCAAAAACTTGTGTTAAAGCTCTACTTAATTCTGTCTCAGCCCTCTCATAAAAATTTTCAGCTGATCTAAGTTCCAACCATTTATAGCTAGCCTCATCAACTTTATTTAATTCCGCAACAATAGAACCTGTATTGGAATCTAAATCCCCAGAACTACTATCACTTGAGGGTGTGTTACCCTTACCTGGTTTAATTTCATCTAAAGACTTAAATAAATCCATGGTTTTTGCTGTAAGCTCAGTTTCATTAACAATCCTTATATATTGTTTAAAAACTTTTAACGCTTTAATAACTAGATCTTGCTGTTCCTTAATAAGTGAACCCTCTGATAACTGTCCTTTAACCTCTGATAAAATAGATACCATTTCCCCTGTTAAATGTGACTCTAAAGGACCATAAAATTCTTTACGGCCCTCATTACCTAAAATCTTGATAACAAGCCATTCTAACCGACGAGATAACATCTCAGTAGCGCCTTGAGGTACGTCTTCCATGCCTTTTTCAAATGACTCTAAAAACTCTTTAATTATACTTATTTGAGTCTGTTTTTCACCCTTAGCTACTTCTACACGGCTATACTCTATCAAATCTGCCATATCTTTTAAAGCTTTATAACTAACTTCAACCTGATTTAAATTATCTTTTTTAATAGTTGGTGATACTTCAAAATCAGAACACTCGTATGACCAGTACCATTGATGACCAACAACTTTTATAGTAAGACTAGGATCTATAACCTCGTCCATTGCGTACAATAAATTATATGAAGGCACACTAATAACCATTAATATTACTGCTGGGATAATTGTCCAAACAACTTCAAGTAATGTTGAATGATTAAAGCCTACAGCATCTTTATGATCTGCCTCGTTAAATAACGTCAAAGATTTATACAGTAACCAACCTACAAGACAAGCAATAAATAGCATAAAGGTCATTAACAAACCATTAAAAAAAATGATACCTTCCATTATTGGAGTTGCAGGGTCTTGAAAACCTACTTGCCATGGATGCGACGCATCCATACTCCCAACAGAACAGTAGTACAAGGAAAAAAAAACAATTGAAGTTATTCTAATGATATTTTTATGTGAAAATTTCATGATATGTGCAAAATTTTAAAAAACCAACATGCAATACCAAACACCTTTTTATTTTTACCTCCCTTTTGTAGATCGCATATTTAACACCCGAACCGCAAGTGTTTTTTCCAACCAACCTACAAATAACCCACCAAAAACAAAAAAAGCAAAATAACCTATAGAAACATCAGCCCCAACAACTTTAAAATAATCATCTACTGGTGTAGTCCCTGACCAAGCCAATAAGCAAAAATCAGCTACAAAAAGCCAAAAAACTACGGCATAAATTGGACGAAAATTACCACTACGTAATATAGATGTATTCAAAAGAGGGTATATAAAAATTATACGTATCGCCCCCCCCATAGTAAGAATACCTCCAACTTTATTAGGAATTACGCGTAAAATAGCATAAAAAGGTAAAAAATACCATTCAGGAACAATATGGGCTGGAGTGCCATAAGGATCTGCCTCTAGATAATTATCCGGATCCCCTAAACTATTGGGAAAATAAAATATAACAATAGATAACATTGATAATAAAACAAAAAAAGCCACTAAATCTTTTACATAAATATAAGGGTAAAAATTTATATTAGCTGTTTTAGTTTTTATACCCAAAGGGTTATTAGAACCATCTTTATGTAAAAGACCTAAATGAACAAACACTAGACCAGTAATAATAAAAGGCAATAAATAATGTAAACTGAAAAAACGATTTAAAGTTGGATTACCTACTGTAAACCCTCCCCACAACCACATAACAACCTCTTTACCTATAAAAGGAAAAATAGAAAATAAACTTGTGATAACAGTAGCACCCCAAAAACTCATTTGGCCCCAAGGTAAAACATAACCAATAAAAGCTGTTGCCATCATTAAAACATAAATAACTCCTCCCGACCACCACAATTGTTGACGTGGCTCCATATAAGAACCGTAATACAACCCCCTAAAAATATGAGCGTAAACAACAATAAAAAAAAAAGACGCTCCATTAGCATGCATATAACGAATTAACCAACCACTTTTAACATCACGCATAATATGCTCAACACTTGAAAAAGCATAATGAGTTTCCCCCGCATAATGCATAGCTAAAAAAGCTCCACTGAGGATTTGAATAACCAAACAAAAACCTGCTGTTGAACCAAAACTCCAATTATAATTTAAGTTCATAGCTGTTGGGTAATCAATAATATGAGAATCTACCCAACTAAGTATAGCATTTACGTTAAACCTCGACATCAACTAATTAAATTATTTTGTGACCAAGGAACATGGAAATTAAATGAACGAAACTCCTGACTTAACTCAATAGCTTCACATACAACAACTCTTTGGTCTTCATCATAACGTAATTCAAAATACCCACTTAGAGGGAAATCTTTTCTTAACGGGTGTCCTTCAAAACCATAGTCTGTTAAAATACGACGTAAATCTGGATGATTAGAGAAAAAAACTCCAAATAAATCCCAAATCTCACGTTCCCACCAATTTGCTGAAGGAAAAAGACTCACGACAGAAGGTAAAGGGTTTATTTCATCCGTATGTGTTTTAATTCTAAGCCTGCAATTAGATCTTATATTTAAAAGATCGTAAACAATTTCAAAACGTTCTTCTCTTTCAGGATAATCTACACCTGAAATAGACGTAAGCATTTGAAAATTACCATTACTATGATGATGTAAAAAAGTTAATGTAGCCAACAAATATTTTTTGGATACGCTAATAACAATCTCATGCCCAAACACCTGAAAAGTTTGAACAGGTACAAGTCTCGTAAGACTCGTAGCGTATACAATCAAAGAACTAAACATTATATTTAAAGTTAATAAAAACAGCTCTTACACTAGTAAAATATATTTTACTAGTGTTAAGGTTGTTATAACAATTAATCCTTTACGGGAATTGAACCCGTATTTTCGCCGTGAAAAGGCAACGTCCTAACCATTAGACGAAAAGGACTTGTCGCAAAAACTTTAATTTAATCACCTTATGGGCCTGGATCGAATTGAACGATCGACTTTACGCTTATCAGGCGTACACTCTACCGCTGAGTTACAAGCCCTTACACAACCACCTTAACACACCCAATAACTTTTATCTAAATTGTTACTTCAAATTTTAACAAAAGGACCTTTAATTAACACTTAGTTATTACCTACTTCTTTAGATCTCCGAGGTAATACCGGAAACGCAAGACCTCTCCCTTTTACCCAAGGATTTGCTTCTTCAACGGTACCTCGTGTAAGGGTGATATACACGACAAAGAAAAAGAATAACGAGGCGATAGGCGATAAAATTGAACCAAAAGACGCTAACCCATTCCACCCCGCATAAGAATCTGGGTAATCTGGTATACGTCGTGGCATACCTGCAAGACCTAAAAAGTGCATTGGGAAAAAGGTCAAATTTACGCCTAAAAACATAAGCCAAAAATGAATTTGACCTAAAATTTCCGGGTAAGCTAAACCCGTCATTTTCCCTATCCAAAAATAAAAAGCTGCAAACATTGTAAACGCTGCACCCATACTTAATACATAATGGAAGTGTGCAACCACATAATAAGTATCATGTAAAGCAATATCAACACCTGAATTCGCTAAAACAACCCCCGTTAACCCACCAATGGTAAAAAGAAAAAGAAAACCAATAGAAAATAACATAGGAGTTTTTAGACGAATAGAACCCCCCCATAAAGTTGCAACCCAACTAAAAATTTTAATACCTGTAGGTACCGCAATAATCATAGTAGCCGCTGTAAAATAAGCTCTTGTATCAATATCTAAACCTACGGTAAACATGTGGTGAGCCCAAACAATAAAACCAAGTATCCCTATTGAAAGCATAGCATAAACCATACCCAAATACCCAAATACAGGTTTTCTAGCAAAAGTAGATAATATATGACTAACAATACCAAACCCTGGTAAAATTAAAATATACACTTCGGGATGGCCAAAGAACCAAAATAAATGCTGATACAATACTGGATCACCACCACCTGCCGGATCAAAGAAAGTAGTATTAAAGTTACGATCTGTCAATAACATTGTAATACCACCTGCCAAAACAGGAAGCGATAACAGTAACAAAAACGCTGTGATTAAGACAGACCATACAAAAAGAGGTACTCTATCCATTGTCATACCAGGAGCTCTCATATTAAAAATTGTTGTGATAAAATTTATAGCACCTAAAATAGAAGCAGCACCTGAGAGATGAAGACTGAATATAGCTAAATCAACAGAAGGCCCCGAGTGAGCCTGAATACCACTAAGGGGGGGGTAGACCGTCCAACCTGTACCAGCCCCAGATTCCACTAACGAAGAAGCTAAAAGAAGGATTAAAGAGGGAGGCAATAACCAAAAACTAATGTTATTCATACGGGGAAAAGCCATATCGGGAGCACCAATCATAAGAGGTACAAACCAATTACCAAATCCACCGATAAGAATTGGCATAACCATAAAAAAAATCATTAAAAAAGCGTGCGCAGTTACAATAACGTTATACAACTGATGATTCCCCCCTAAAAATTGATTTCCAGGACTAGCCAATTGCAAACGAATAAGCACAGACATCGCTGTTCCAAGAACCCCAGAGAAACCACCAAAGATTAAATATAATGTACCAATATCTTTGTGGTTGGTGGAAAATAACCACCTAGAAGAGAAACCACTCACTGAAGAGCTAATAACCGATGGAGACCATAATTGTGATAAAGGTTTAGAATGTGTAGTAAAAGACATTAGCTATTTATTAAAACATAAGACCCAGGCCTACCTTATATGTCAAAAGATAAAAGATATTAGGACTAAACATAAAAAAGATAATAGTTAAACCGCTTAAAACTAAAACCACTGCCGCACCTTTTGATAAAGGTGCAAAAAAAAACCAATTTTTGTTCTTCTCAAAATAGAAAATTTTTATCAAACGTATATAATAGAATGCTGAAATAACACTAGTAATGACAACAAAAACAGCTAAAATATAGAACGACGAATCTACTAAGCTTACAAAAATATTTAATTTAGCAAAAAAACCACCAAATGGGGGTATTCCAGCTAAAGAAAAAATCATTAATGCAACTCCGAACCCCATAAGTGGGTTTGAACGAACTAAACCTATAGAATCTGAAAAAGTTAAAAGAGTACTACTAGAGGTAGAGGATAAATCAAGATGCAATATATAAACCCATAAAAATGCTGCTGTAAGCATATAAACTGATAGATAAAATAAGACTGCCTGTATGCCTTCTATATTACCACTAGCTAATCCGAGGCATAAAAAGCCCACATGACCAACACTACTAAAAGCAAGAAGACGCTTTATTTTTGTTTCCCCCAAACCACAAACACACCCTATAAAAAGGCTAAAAAGACCACATATACAAAAAAAATTTTCCCACAAACTGGGAAAAAAAGACCAAAAACTTGTAAAGGACAAACGGAATATTACAACAAAAAAAGCAAACTTGGGTATAACAGCAAAAATAAAACCTACCAAAGTAGGAGCCCCTTCATATACATCCGCTATCCACATATGATAAGGAGCTGCGCCTATTTTAAATAATAAAGCAGAAACCACACATACAAGCCCCAAATATATAAACGGCGAGGACGTTGGTAAATTCTCTGTTAATAACGTTAAAGAACCTAAATTAGTTGTGCCCATAGCAAAATAAATTAAAGATGCACCAAACAAGAAAAATATAGAAGCAACAGAACCTAAAATAAAATATTTTAAGCCAGCCTCAGCAGAAAAATACGAATTCTTTTTCCAAGCCGCTAATACATAAAAAATAAGCGACAAAAACTCCATACTTAAATAAATAGAAAGAAGGTCATATGATGAAATCAATAGACACAAACTTAAACCAATACCAATAATAAAAACAAAAAACTCATAAGCTCTAAAACGAGCTGAAAACATATACGATTCACTTACAGACACACAAAAAAGAAGACCTAAAAAAACTATTAATTTTGACCATGTTCCTATGTTATCAGTAACAAAAATAGCATTCCATAAAGTTTGAGATTCAACGGGGTTATTAAGTACTAAAAGCAAACTTAAAAACAAAATAATTGAGGTTAACCGAACCATACTTGGGGTAAGGTAAGTATAAAGGGAAGCGGCAAATACCCCTAAAAAACTACCATGTAACAAAACAACTAATATGGAGATGGCAAGAAACAGCTCGGGTAAAAAAGCCGCGGTGTCATTTTGGAATATTAAAGCGAATTTCATGCGTTACATTTTATAGGATTCGAACCTACGACCCACGATTTAGAAGACCGATGCTCTATCCACTGAGCTAAAAATGCTTAGAGATAAATATTTTAAAAAGAATCATCTAGACAACACACACACCTCTTTTTATTTAAAAAATAAATTTAATGTCTAAAAAAGGGTATAAATACTCAACCTAAACTCTTTACTATTATTAATGAAGAACAATTGCGTCGTTTATATAAATACAACTTAAAATTGTAAAAACATAAGCTTGAATTAGAGCAACTGCTAATTCTAGTCCGAAAAGAATTACCAATACGGCTAACGGTACTATATGAGCAACTAATAACAATCCACCGCTACCCATCATAGCCCATGCAAATCCAGCGATTACTTTTAGTAACGTATGGCCTGCCATCATATTAGCAAAAAGACGAACAGCTAGACTAAGAGGTTTAAACACATATGAAACAATTTCTATCGGAACTAACAAAAAAGCCAAAATCATAGAAGTTCCACCAGGTAAAAATAAACTTAACATATGAAACCCATGTTTTGAAGAGCAAATAATCATTACACCAACAAATACTGTCAGAGCCAAAACCATTGTCTGTATAAGGTGACTTGTTATAGTAAAAGAATATGGGACAAGTCCTGATACATTAGATATTAAAATAAAACTAAAAATTACAAACAAGAAAGGAAAATATTTTTGTCCTTGCTGACCAACACTATCCCATACTAGACCTGCGGTACTTAAATAAAGACTTTCTAAAACTAATTGCCATCGAGTAGGGAAACAACTTAACCCATAAACTGAGAGACAATAATAAATATAAATAAAAAAGGCTAAACCAACGCATGTCGTTATCATTGCGTTAGTTATTGAAAAATCAAATAACCCAACACCGAAACTTAAAAGAGGAAGTATTTGAAATTGTTCTAATGGGCTGTAAAACATGTATAGATAAAAAATAATATAAAATATGTAAAAAGAGTTTATTTTGCGTACTTTTTATTAGCTAATTGTAAAGATCCCATAAAAAATTTAAATTACCACCGTTTTACCTTGAAAAAAGAGACACTATAAATTATTACAAAATGTCGTTTATATTTAAACTAGACTACCTATAATTATTTTTTTAAAGGTGTCCTAAATACCTTTTTTTTAMTAGTTTAAAAAAGGATATTTTATATTATTAAACGACCTATTATAAAATATTAATAAAATGTAATTGGATTCCACTAAACAAGTAAAGCTTACTTCTAGGTTAATCTACTTCAAAAAAAACACTGGCACTTTCACGGTAAATACCTATCTCATTTCGTTTTTTGTCAAAACTAACTGAAACCTGAAAAGACTCCAATAACAACTGGAAATCGCAATTACAATTATTACTACCTTTTTTTAAGTAATTTGAAGTAAATCTATTAGGCGACTTATAAATACATTGCGAAAAAGTATAAAAGTACCAATTATATTTAGACAAGAAAGAAGAATAAACTGTTAAAGAAGATTCTATCTTTTTATTCGAAATTAGGTATTTATAAACTGTGGTAGTGTTATCTAAGTCAAATAAAATATAATTAAAACTTTGAGGTGGTGGTGTTTTGTACGTGTTCATTAAACAATGCCCCCAAGTGTATCCAGTATTTTCTAAAAAAAAACTTGAAAAACTAGGTGTCAAAACACTCTGTATCTCTTTTATTAAACCTAAAGATTTATAAATTTTATAATTAAAGCCCCTTAAAAAGAAATAAGATAATTCTCTTTGAATAGGTATGTTAGCTTTATACCTACCAGAAAATTTTTTTTTAATTGTATTCTTGCAACCAATGTAACCTAAAGAGTAATATTTATTTTTCTTACTTACTACCAAATTTAGAGTTGACCCCGAGTTGAGTAAAGACCTAGTAGTTAACTCAACAAATAGAAGCTCTTTATAAATAAATTTAAGACGATTATTTAAATACCCCCTAAAAGATTTAGGCACTATTTCATATATACATGCAATAAGACATCTTAATAAATCCCGCTCAAAAAAAAATTTAATATATCTTTGAAAATACTCTTCTACAAAAATTTCCACTCTTTCGTGATAATCCTCACTAAAAAAAAAACGGTTGTTTTGAAAAGAAAAGAAAAAGTGAAGATTAATGTACTTAAAAAAACCTGACTTAATAAACTTCAAAAATTTTGGACTAGTGTATAAAGATAATAAAAAAGACTCGCTAAAATGTTCTAAAATATATTTTTGAACGCACCCAAAAATATATTGATATAGATAAATCTCACAATATTTAATATTTTGATATTCGCTAAAATTCTCTGACCAAAGGTTAAACTGGGAATATCTCTTAAATACAGGACTTACTGCATAAAAATAGGCTAAATCAGTCTTACTGTATCTCTTAGCCTTTTCCATAAAATAAAACTAAACTATTACATTAAATCCCCACCAATAAATTGTAAGGAAAAGAAATAACCATACAACATCAACAAAGTGCCAATACCAAGCAGCAGCTTCAAAACCAAAATGATGTTGACGACTAAAATGATCCCGATATAATCTTACGGTACAGACAGCTAAAAAGATTGTTCCAATAATAACATGAAATCCATGAAAACCCGTAGCCATATAAAATACTGAACCATAAACACCATCTGACATACCAAAAGGGGCGTGCATATATTCAATACCTTGCATACCTGTAAAAGCAATTGCAAACGCCAACGTTACCCCTAAACCTTGTAAAGCTTCTTTTTTGAAACCAGCAACAATAGCATGATGAGCCCATGTTACACTAGCCCCGGAAGAAAGCAAAAGAATAGTATTTAAAAACGGTAACCCCCATGGACTAATAGCTTCTAACCCTGCAGGAGGCCAAACCCCTCCAATATTAAAAACTGGAGAAATAGAAGAAGTAAAAAAAGCCCAAAAAAAAGCAAAAAAAAACATAATCTCAGATACGATAAAAAGTATCATACCCATACGTAACCCTTGCTGAACCGCTGAGGTATGTTGACCTTCAAATAAACCCTCACGTATAACATCCCTCCACCAAGTAAACATGACATATAAAATAGTAAAAACCCCTAAACAAAGCAATTCCCCCCCCCCTTTATAGTTATGCATAAATAACACTCCACCAAAAGTTAAACTTAAGCCACCTAAAGCAGCCACTAAAGGCCAGGGACTAGGGTCAACTAAATGAAATGGATGCCGTTGAACCATTTTAGCTTTAGCTTTCATTAAAATGAACAAGAAGAAGGTAGGATTCGAACCTACGATGGAAGAACCAACAGATTTACAATCTGACACTATTAACCACTCAGTCACTCCTTCAACATTAAATTCTACCTAGATATTTTAGGTTTCGTACGAAATTTTTTACGACGAACTTTAACCGGACGACAACCATTATGAGGATAACGTGTACCAAGGTGTAAAAAAATAATTTTAACTCCTTTTTTACTAAGCCCTCTTACCACTCCCCTACGACCTTTGTTTATACCAGACCCAAGGTAAATCGTAAATTCTGTGTATCCTAACTCAATAACTTTATCACCGAATAGATTACCTAAAAGTAAACCACGCGTATAAAGATTTTCTCGCTCATTATAATCATTTTCATAAGCGGGAACCCGCAATGAACAACTAGTTTTTACTTTTTTTTCATTGGTATCCAATAAAGTACAAAAAACATTCCTTTTTGTTGATTTAATAAGAATAACCCCCTTCTTGTCCTTATTTTTTTTTAATACACTTTTATTCTGGTTTTCTAAAACTTCTTCTTGTACTGTATTTACCACCGATGTTTTAACGGGAGGTAAAAACAAATTTATATTATCTATTTTAGCTAACATTAAGCTTTAATAATGGTCGTTTTTTTGCATTAGTGTGGGTACGTTGTCCCCTGACAGGTAAACCTTTACGATGACGTAAACCACGATATGTCGAGATAACACACAAACGACGAATTTTATCATTTTTAAAACGACGAAGATCAGCGCCTAAAGGGAGAGGGGTAGCCTCAGCCAAGTTTTCCAAATTCTTTCCTTTTGCGAAAGTAACGTGACTACCACGTGAATCTGAACCAAAACCAGCTTTTTTGCATAAAATCTTGGATTGGGACAAACCTATACCATAAATATGAGATACAGACTGCACCAAAACTTTGTCTTCTGGAATAGAGGTACCGATAATAAAAGGCATAACTAGATATTTAATATATTATATGAAACAAAACAAACAAATTTTTATTACCCCCCCCCTAAAATCACAAAGACGAGCATGGAACCACTCCACCGGCCGCAATAACAAAGGACTTATAACCGCATGGCATCGTGGTGGTGGGCATTCTCGCTTATATAGGGATATTGACCTGAAACGTAAATCAACCCAAGGAATAGTAGTAGGCTTAGAATACGATCCAAATAGATCCTCCTTTTTAGCCAGAATTTTTAACCCGGATACTAAAAAGAATAATTATATAATAGCACCAACTAAAATTAAAAAAGGGGATATTATACGATCAAACTCTACGCGTAGTGGCCTTCAAAACGGACATAGTAAAACATTACAAAATATACTAACTGGAAGTTTAATTTATAACTTAAGCTTATCTCCCGGAAAAGATGGTAAAATTTTAAGGGCTCCTGGGGCATTTGGCCGTATTTTAAAAAGAACTAAAACTTTAGCTAAAATTCGACTTAAATCCGGTCAATACCGTTGGTTTGATATAAAAACAATAGCAACCAACGGTGTCGTAAGCAACCCAGATTCACGCTTTACAAAGCTTCAAAAAGCCGGGCAATCCAGATGGCTAGGAAGACGCCCAACCGTTCGCGGTGTAGCCATGAACCCAATCGACCACCCACATGGCGGTGGTGAAGGAAAAACCTCAGGTGGTCGATCCTCTGTAACCCCGTGGTGTAAACCAACAAAAGGGCCATCTACCCGTACTAATAGAATACAACCAAAACCTAATGTCACGATCTAATTGGAAAACACCATTCATAGATAAAAGTCTTTTAAAAAGATTAACCCCAGAACACGAAAAAAAACCTACATGGTCTAGACGTTCTACGATTTATCCAGCTGCCGTTGGATTAAAATTACAAATATATAATGGTAAAGATATGATTAGTCGCAAAATTAAACCCGAAATGGTTGGACATAAATTAGGTGAATTTGTGACAACACGGAAAAATTTTATAGCAAAAAAAATAAAAAAAACAACAACTAAAAAAAAATAAATGGCACAAAAAGCTCATCCAACTATTTTAAGACCAGGTAATAACCTTTATCAAGGCTGTACGCACTGGGACGAACCACGATTTTATTTTATTTTATCCACAATTCAAAAACTAATGGAATCATGCTGTTTAGGTACAACACATTATCTTAATAAAATACAGGTTAACCGACACCTTGGACTAATTCTTATAGAAGCTAATCTTATACACTTACATTTTCGCTCAAAACGACGTTTAAAATCTAGACGCTACAAAGAAAACCAACTAAAAAGTAAAAAACAATCCTGGACTGTAGTAGCATGTCGATTACAAGGTGCTGCGGAATTAATACAAAAATTTACAGGAACAAAAAAAGTTACTTTACGAATTAATAGATTAAAAACCTATACTCGATCTGTACCTAAACCCGCCCGAAGACAGATGGCTTATTTCACTAAAAGTTTTAACCACATTAGATATGACTATGCCCGCTATGGTATGCAACTTATGTATTTACTTATTAAAAATAAAGCAAGCGCTGCTAGCCTAACTCGGTTTTTAAAACAAAATATATGTTCCAGGCAGAGAAGAAAAAGACATTACCAATTTTTAGCATATATTAAACAGGGATTCCAAGCTTTACAAGAATATAAAGAAATCCAAGGTTTAAAAATACAAATAAAAGGAAGATTTACCCATAAAGCAAAAGGAAGAAGCAGAGTTTGGAAATATCAAATGGGACAAATGCCTATTAGTCAACTGAACAAAACTATACAAGCAGAGTATACACAAACACAAACTGTTAATGGTAGCGTTGGGTTAAAAATTTGGTATTAGTAACTGGGAAACAAAAACACAAACAATGCTAATGCAACCTAAAAAAACAAAATACCGTAAATATTTTAAACCCCGGGGATTACCAAATACTTCTACTAAAACCCAAAAACTGGCAGAATTAACTTGCTTCGCCTTAATTGCTATGGAATCGAGTTATTTAAATGGTCGCCAAATTGAGGCAGCCCGACAAAATATTCGACGAAAAGTTAAGAGGGAAGGTAAACTTGAAATTCTTGTATTTCCTGATATTGCTATAAGCCGTAAAGCCTCCGCAGCTCGTATGGGTAAAGGAAAAGGTAAAGTAGATCATTGGATTGCTTCTGTATCAGCGGGACAAACTATGTTTTTACTTTATGGTATACACGCTGAGCAAGGTATACCAGCTTTAAGCTCAGGAGCCAACAAACTTCCACTAAAAGTTAAAATTTATCAACTATAAGCTATGTTTACACCTAGAAAAAGACATCTCCGAAAAAAAAGATTTTTTTTACCAAAACAACGCACTTTCGCTCTGTTTAATGGTAGTAATTTAAAAACTTCTCAAATATCCAAAATACGCGTATTATTGCAAAACGCAAAACTATATTCCGTGCCTTTATATCTTAACCCCCCTAAGCTTGGTCTAGGCTGTCCACTTATTATGATAATTTATGAGACATTACAAGATTTACAAACTAATGTGCCTGAAATAGCCTTACAACTTGATTGCCTAGGTGTATCTATAGATAAAAAATGGTATTCTATCCACTTTTTAGAAAACACTAACACAATAGCTTTAAACAAAAAAGCACTAAGCCTTCTTTTAGTTAAGTACAACGCTATAAACAAATAAAACACGGGTAAAGGTTAAACCTTTGGTATAAGAACATAAGAGTGTTTTAACGTTAACAATAGTAATGTAAGTAACTACTGTTAGCATTGAGTTTCGGTATAATACAAATGTATAAATATAGGATTGTATTCCTTTAGAGGGACTACTGGGATATTTAATGTAGTATATGGTCAGACATAGGTTGAAATTTAATGTAGAATCCGGGTCTATCCCTTTATTTGTATAATATTCTCTAGAATTTTTTTTTACGAATTCTATTCCATTAAAATATTTTTTAATAGCGTAGCCTATACTGAGAGAACTTTCCCCGTAAGACATTTTCATAATTATTGCTTTGTACTCATCCCTATACATTTTGTTTAATATAGGATAGTCTTGCAAAACATTTTTATGTATTATATAGTAGATATCCTTTATATCTTCCTTGGATTCAAATAGCACCACTTACACAATTAAACACCAAAGCGAAAAAAGGGATTTGAACCCTCAGCTTTAAGCTTGGCAAGCTTACACTCTACCAATTGAGTTACTTCCGCTTTTCCTCTTTCCCATTAGAAACAAAGCAAACCTGTAAACCATGTCCTAAAACATGGGACTCAGATATGTCTTTTGTCGTAAAGTGAAATTGACATTGAATAGAACCTACTTCTTCAAAATAAGGAAACAATGGTACCAACTCCTCAAAAGAAAAAAGATCTTTTAAAACAAAACAATATATATTTTCGTGAGCCGGTGCTCGTAGACCCTCAAATTGACGTACACGTGGCAACACATGAAATAATAATTTATAAAAAAAGAGGTACATAGCCGCTCTTCTTAAAGTAACCTTACCCCCTACTCCTTCTCGTGAACCACTATTCCTTTGCTGGGACGGAGGTCGTTGAATGAGATAGGGCTTTTGACCTCCAATAATATTCAAAGCCCCGAGACACGCAACAACATAATTTTCATCTGAGCTTTCCCCCCCTAAACAAATCGCTACTTTTTTTGGTGCGGGTAACAACGATGCTGTTGAAATATTTTCACTAAGAATTAAATCTTTTTGAACTACTTCGTAATAATGTTTTTCAAAAGTATTCATAGAGACAATTATATAATTTTTTTAGCCATCGCGGCTAATTTTGCCCATTTCAAACCTCTTAACCTACTTGGTAATATAGCCGATATTCTAGTTCCAAGAGGTTTTTGTTGTGGCGTAATAAGAGCAACCGAATTAGACGCAAACGAGACACCTACACCAGCTTTATTGCGGAAGAGTCTACGAGTTTGTACAATGACAGCGTGGTGGACTTCCGATTTATTCATTTTTAATCTAACCCGTCTACCGTACCGAGGTCGAAGACTTTGAACTGCTACAAGAACGACATCCCCTACATTAGCGTGCGCTTTACCGCTTTTTTTTTTAACTTTAATGCATTTAACCAGCTTTGCTCCTGAATTATCTACAACTTTAAGAAGACTTTGAGTTCTAATCATATTTACTACTTCCAGCCGGATTCGAACCAGCACGTCAAAAGACAAAAGATTTTGAATCTGCCGTGTCTACCAGTTTCACCATGGAAGCCTATCTATTAAGACTTCAACAATGAAGCTTGATCAATACGTATACTACCCCTAACTCGAAAATAAACTAAAATAATAGCTAAACCTATAGAAGATTCACAAGCAGCAATTATAAGAATAAAAATAGCAAAAATTTGACCAATCAAATCCCCTAAGCACACAGAAAAAATAATAAAATTTAAGCTTACTGAAAGAAGAGCCAGCTCTAAAGACATTAGAACAACAACAATATTTGTTCTATTTAAAATAACACCTCCAACACCTATAACAAACAATAAAGCAGCGACGAAGAAAAAATGAATAAAATCCATGATTAATTTTTGTAAATTAAAATATCAATAACGAACACCAAAATGAATTCTACGTTTGTTAGATACAGCTAATTTATTTAAGCTATATCGTTTACCAACAACCTCCCCCTTATTATGAGATGCCTGAAGCAATTCTTTACTTAAATTAACCCACAATGGCGAAGACGTAGAACGGTCTCTACTTGCCTTTAATAATAACCTCATACCAAGATTAAGGCCACAAATAGGGGAAATTAATCGTGGCAAATACACGTTAAATGACTGCTTATTACGACGAGTCTTTGGTTTTGGTTTAAGACGAACACCTACATCTTGTCTTACTGCAAGAATACCTAAATAGAAAATATGTATAGCCCGTCCAGGATAATCGTGATCAAGAGATTGGAGAACTTTATTTAAAACATTTTCTGCTTTCGAACGTTTACCATCGTGCATTAAAAGATTAATCATTTTTTTTACTAAAGGATCACTTTTAATACCTAAAAATTTAATAGACTTTTCTTTTTTTATTGAACTAACCATAATATTATTACCAAAAGTATAAACTTTTTTATTGGTTTTAGATCCTGCTCAATAACTAGCATCCTTTATCTATTTTTTTTGTACCATATTTAGAACGTGAATGCTTACGACCAGGCAATCCCTCTAAATCTAACTTATTACGGATTAGACGGTATTTGACGCCAGGAAGATCTGGTATTCTGCCACCTCGAACTAAAACCTGGGAGTGTTCCTGCAGCCTATGAACCTGACCCGGTATATAAGCTGTTAATTTAACTTTATTGGATAAACGAACTTTAACAACCTTACGTCTAGCTGAATTAGGTTTTTTTGGAGAACAAACAAATACTTTTAAGCAAACCCCTCTTTTCTGTGGGCATCCGCGAAGACCCACACTCTTTACTTTTGTTTGCTTTTTACCGTGGCTTTTGTTAAACCATTGATTTATATTTGGCCTTGACATTACCAAGGAGGGGAGTTGAACCCCTATCCCGCTAGACGTGGAACCTAAACCCAGCGTGTATACCAATTCCACCACCTTGGCTTTTGGAGTCGAAGGACTCGAACCTCCGGTCCCCGTACCAAAAACGGGCGCCTTACCAACTTGGCTAGACTCCAGCTTTTAAAATAAAGCTCGGTTTGGTAGGAATTGAACCTACATTGTTAGCTTCATGAGAACTATGTTTTGCCAATTAAACTACAAACCGCCATGCTTTACGAAACTTTTAATTCCATCTTATTAACACTTTTATAAACAAATTTACTTATTTTTTTTATAAATTTTTATTTTTTGTTTAACCGACTTAACAAGCTGTGGCAAGTCAGCAAAAAAAAGAAGACCGAGAAAAAATAAAAATAAAAATTGTAAAAAACTTATTCTCATACTAATTATAACTTAAAAAATTAAACTTAGGCAGAACAACAGAAAGAGAGGGATTTGAACCCCCAACCCTTGGCTTTGGAGACCAAAGTTCTACCAATTGAACTATCTTTCCTTGACTCTTCTTTTTTTTATGAATAGACTTAAAATCTCAATATATTATTTACAAGAACTTAATTACCGGTTATTTTACGCAATTCTGGGAACAATTTTTCTTTTTAGTACAACTTATACGTATAAGCAAGGATTAATTTTTATATTTTTACCTAAAGGATTGTCACACTTTGTTAGTACAGGATTAACTGAAATATTTTTTACTTACCTGCAGCTTTGTACTATTTTTAGCTTTAGTTTTGGATTTGGCATAATACTTACGCAATTATACCTTTTTATACGTCCTGGACTATACGCTTTCGAAGCCAAAATAACCCTTAATCTTTTAATTACAGCACTTATCTTCTATATATGTCTTTACGTATTTATATTTCCTGTAATTGTTAAAGTATTATGGGAACTCTTTTCAGCCTATTCTCAAAACTTTACGGCAATCGATTTAACTTTTGAACCAAGACTGAAAGATTATTTATATCATTTACAACAATTAAACAAAACCCTTACTCTTAGCTTCCCTTGTATAATTACTTTAAACATAATACAAATTTATACAAAAAAACAAACATGGGTAAAATACCGTGGTATAGCTTATATAGCAGCTTTTTCTATTGCAGCTTTTATAACACCACCGGATGTTTTAAGCCAAACTTTAATAGGATTACCCTTAATTGTATTTTATGAAATACAATTAAAACTTTGGTTTTTATATGAAGAGTATAAGAAGCAATTATTAATTAGGCAACCAATCAAATCCCATGAGAATTCCTACGGAGACAAAAAATAAGGCTAAAGCGAGTGGTAAGAAACATTTCCAACCCAACTTCATCAATTGATCATATCGATAGCGTGGCAAAATAGCTCGCATAACAATAAATAGAATAACAAAAAAACAAATTTTTAAACCAAACCAAATACCATCAGGTAAAACACCTATCCCAAAAGGGGATAACCAACCCCCAAAGAAACAAATAGAAGTTAACCCACCCATCACTAGCATATTAGCATATTCCCCCAAAAAAAATAAAGCAAATCCCATAGCTGAATATTCTACATTATAGCCTGATACCAACTCTGCTTCTGCTTCTGGCAAATCAAAAGGGTGGCGATTAGTCTCAGCTAAACACCCGATAAAAAACATTATACTGACAGGTAATAAAGGAAAAACAAGCCAAATATCTAATTGGGAAATTACTATCTCCGTTAAGTTTAAAGTACCTACACATAAACAAACATTAATAAGACTAATACCCATTGAAATTTCATAAGAAACCATCTGCGCAGCAGAACGCAAAGCACCTAAAAAAGCATACTTTGAATTACTGGACCAACCAGAAATCAATACCCCGTATACACCAAGAGAAGAAACAGCTAAAAAATAAAGACCCCCAAGCTGAGAATCCGCAATAACATTACCATAACTGAAAGGTATAACAGCCCAACTAATCAAACTTAAAATAAAAGTACAAAGGGGAGCTAATACAAAAAGCACGATATTTGCATTTGTAGGTAAAACGGTTTCTTTAACAAAAAGTTTAAGTCCATCAGCTAAAGGCTGAAGTAATCCCATATAACCAATAACGTTTGGACCACGCCTTCTTTGAATACCTGCCATAATTTTTCGCTCCGCTAGAGTAAAATAGGCTACGGCGATAAGTAAAGGGATAACAAGATCAAGAATATTTAAAAAAATAGTTAGGAAAGTTAGCCACATAATGAATTTAATTATGAATAGTACCTAGAATCGATATAAAAAACCACTATAAATAACTATACCTAGAAGACCAAAGAGCTTCATCTACATCTACTCTAAAAGGATACATAACAGGGGCACAAACGTCAGAAGAAAGAATAAAACTTAAATTCGAATAATCTGTCTGTACCCATTTTGGTGTAGGATGAAGATGAAGCTCAAACTTAAACCGATTAGATAATCGCCAACGCTCTAATTTTACATGAGAAGAACGAAAACGTTTATAACGAGCTACTAATCTGGCTCTAATAGCAGAACGTTGAGACGGGCAGAATTCGACATAATCCCCTTTTTGAAGAATAAATCCACCGTGTCCTATTTTTTTACCATTTACTAATACCTTATTATGAAAAATAGACTGACGACTATAATAAATCGAATGGAAAAAACCTAAACGGTATAAACTAATGTCTAAACGCCCCTCTAATGCCCCAATTAATTTTTGAGGAGGGTTCTTTAAAGAGACTAAAGGTTGACAAAAACGTTTAAAAGCTTTATGACTTAAATCTCCATAAAAACGTCTTATAGATAATAAAATCGATAAAGTATTCCTATAACTTATACGATTATACTTAAAAGTTTGATTAGGTCGGACACGAGGTTTAAGAAAATTGTAATCGTGACATAAAGGATGGCGGTATCTATTTATATTGGCAAGAGGGCGATGACGACGCTTTTGACTTCCCAACACCCCTATAATACTATCCCATTTGGGCCGAAGAAAAGTTTTTTCTTTAGACAATAAATCCCCCCAAATATCAGTTCTAGACCATAAACAAGATTTATATCTATGTTTAAACCGCATTATTTATTATTACCCTCTTCCCTAAGATTAAAAGAACTTTTAGAAAGTTCTTTTACCCGAGCCTTCCCTAAAAGGCTAGAAAATACCTGTCCTTTTTTTTGTGATTTCATCCGCTTACCTTCAACACAAGCCATAAAAATTAAACTAAAAAACCAAAAAGCTAATAAAGGCGATTCAATATTTAAATTGAAAGGGTAAGATACTTTACTCATTGTAGGACTTCCAACGCCAATCAACAAAAAACATTTTCTGTGAGCCTCTACTAAATTTTCTTTTTCTATATCACTTAAAAATACTAAATCTACATCTTTTGATTTAGCTAAGTAACTCCGTTTCCATTTTATATAACTTATATTAGGCTCGTGAGAAAGACAAATTTTAAAAAGAGGAGAATCGCTAACAAAGAGAATTTTACCCTCTGCTGATATTGTCTTTTTTAAAATTTCTAAAGTTGAACGTATACCATATAAACTTTTTTCAAGATTATAAAAATAATAAATATTTCGTTTCCCTAAAAGATAGGGATGCATTGTCTTTGAAATTCGAACATCCTCATTAAAAGGACGAGGAACTAAATATCCAGAAGATCCAATTAAAAAAGAAAGAAGACGAGAATGCTCTGTTCTAACCATTAAGTTTTTTTACCTTCCTTGCACACTATTATTTCATTTTCATATAAAACCCCTGCCCCTTTATAAGAATCAGGGTACCGGTACCTTCTTATACTACTTGCAAAATTTTGCAAAAGCCCCAAATTAGCAGAAATTAACGAAAAAGTTTTTTTACCCAAATTTACTGAAACACCCTCGGGGATATCAACTATAACAGACTTACTGTAACCTAAAGAAAATATAAGAGTTTTTTTATCCTGTCGTACCCTGTAACCAATCCCCTTAAGTTGTAATTCGATAGTATACCCTAAAACAACCCCAAAAATAGCTTGAGTAAAAAGAGAACTTTCATAAGGTGTTAAATACGGCAAAAATAAAACTATATTACCTTTTCGATGAAGATTGCTAACTGAATCAAAAATTACAGCTCCTTTAGAACCTGATACACTAATTTTACCATTATTACTTGAACACCTAACACCTATAGGTAATCGAAAAACTGGGATTGTCATGCCGCGTATGCTAAAACTTCACCACCTTCTCCTTTACGTACGCATTCCTCATTAGTTAGAATTCCTTTTGGTGTCGATAAAATCAAAACACCAAAATCATTTGATAAACGAGCAAGATCCAATAAAGAAACATAAATACGATCACGTGGCCGAGAAATTACAACAAGTCGAGTACAAATTGGAGACCCATCATGATATCTAAGAAGAACTGTAATAACACCCTCATTTGTTTTTGTATACCCTTTAATTAAATTTTCTTTCCATAAAATATCTAGGACTTTAGTACAAAAGCGTACTTCCTTAAAAGATACTCCAAAATGGTACACCATATACCCATTACGTAGTCTATTAATTATCTTTGCAAGCATTTCTTTTGTTTGGGATCGGGCTTGAACCGACGACCTAAGGATTTTCAGTCCTTCACTCTACCAACTGAGCTACCCAAACTAAATAAGTATAAACTTACTTGCTTTTATTGTTTAGGATATTTTATCTCCCCAAGTCGGACTTGAACCAACGGCTTTATGGTTAACAGCCACATGCTCTACCAACTGAGCTATTGAGGAAGGCCGGAGAGGGACTTGAACCCTCATTTATGGGTTTGCAACCCACCGCATTATACCTTTATACTATCTAGCCAAGGCGGGCGAGGGGACTTGAACCCCCGTCTTTCAGAGCCACAACCTGACACTCTAACCAACTGAGTTACGCTCGCCATTTTGCGACTTATCGGATTTGAACCGATACTCTTAAAATAGAAACAGATTTTAAGTCTGACGTGTCTACCAATTTCACCAAAGTCGCAAGACAATAAGTTAAATTTATTAGCGGAGAAGGGATTCGAACCCCTGACATTTGGGATATGATTCCAACATTCTAACCACTGAACTACGCCGCCTTTATATACTAAAACAGTTAACAATATATCTCTAAAATAATATTTTTGTAATTGCTACTGGAGAATTTTCTTACAGAGCGAATAGAATCAAGAAAGCCATCATTAAAGCAAATAAGGCAATCGCTTCAGTTAAAGCGAAACCCAAAATAGCAATTCTAAATAACTCATCTTTCAGAGAAGGATTACGTGCGGTACCCAAAACAAGAGCACCGAATACGGTTCCAATACCCACACCTGCCCCAGCTAACCCAATAGTAGCTAGACCAGCACCCAAAAGTTTAGCAGCTTGAACTAACATTTTAAAAAGGGTAAAAAATTTAATGACGAGACACTTTTATAAAAGATAAATATTATCTTATAATGGGAGCAGAGAGGATTGAACTCCCGACTTCGTGCTTGTAAGGCACACACTCTACCACTGAGTTATGCTCCCCCTGAATGGAGATAAAGAGACTCGAACTCTTGACCTCATGCTTGCAAAGCACACACTCTACCAACTGAGTTATACCCCCATAAATTTATTAAGGGCATATTGTTAGGATACTAGAGGGGGTACGTGTTCAGTTTTCATTATAAAATAATTGATAAAACACGTACCCCCTTAAGTAAATTTAAACCAAACACGCTTGGGCGTATTGGGAATTGAACCCAAGACCCTCGGATTAAAAGTCCACCACTCTAACCAACTGAGCTATACGCCCAAAAAGCTATTAAACTTTTATCTGGATAAAAACGATATAATTTTTTTAGGGATTAGTACGGATCAGCTGAAAGCCTCACAGCTCTTACACCTCCCGCCTATCAAAGTGGTAATCTTCCACCCCCTTGCGAAAACTTTACTTGAGGAGAGTTCCCGCCTTAATGGTCCGGATTATCTCTTCTCGATGTAGCTACCCGCGATGCCCCTTAGGAAACAACCGGAACACAAGGGATCGAGTTTTCCCGGTCCTCTCGTACTAAGGTCTAGTCCTCGGAATTTTCAAACACCTACAGAAGATAGGGACCAAACTGTCTCACGACGTTCTAAACCCAACTCACGTACCACTTTCGTCGGCGAACAGCCGAACCCTTGGAACCTTTTCCAGCTCCAGGATGTGATGAGTCGACATCGAGGTGCCAAACGAACCCGTCGATAGGGGCTCTAGAGGATCATTAGCCTGTTATCCCCGGCGTACCTTTTATCCATTGCGCGATGGCCTTTCCACAAAGAACCACCGGATCACTATGACCGACTTACGTCTCTGATCGAAATGTCTTTCTTTCAGTCAAGCAGGCTTATACCATTATACTCGATTCCCCTTAGATGGAGATGAACCTACCTTTGTATGCCTCCGTTACTCTTTAGGAGGCGACCGCCCCAGTCAAACTACCCAGCAAACACTGTCCTTAGTTAGTAAGCCAACAGATCTCGGGTGGTATTTCACTATCGCCTCACCAATCTCTAACAAGAAAGAATCATAAGCTCCCACCTATTCTACACTAGAGTCTTTGACCTACAATATTTGCTTATAGTAAAGGTGCACGGGGTCTTTCCGTCCAGCTGTAGGATGGTCGCATCTTCACGACCTATGTAATTTCACTGAGTCCCTGTTGGAGACAGCGGGGAAGTCGTTACACCATTCATGCGGGTCGGAACTTACCCGACAAGGAATTTCGCTACCTTAGGACCGTCATAGTTACAGCCGCCGTTTACCGGGGTTTGACCTCAATGCGTAAACATCAAAGCTTCACCTACCGGCACCGGGCAGGTGTCAGTCCCTATACATCCTCTTGCGAGTTAGCAGAGACCTGTGTTTTTAATAAACAGTCGCCACCCCCGATTTTGTGACAAAGACAAAAGCTTACGCTACATGCCTTTACTCCTTATTCCGAAGTTACAGAGTCATTTTGCCGAGTTCCTTCAACAGGGTTATCTCAAGGCCTTAGTGTTCTCCACCTGTCCACCTGAGGCGGTTTAAGGTACGGTATAAATAAAGTGCCTTTTTCTTGGAAAAAATAACTTACTCTTGACAAATTCAAGAATAAGGTGAATTTTTCGTCAGCAACTTTTAACAGTTTAATCTTACCCATTACTGAAAGCCTTGGCTTGACAGCTTAGGGACCGTTTTAAATCGAGGTGTTACCCTCTCACGACCCAGTTTTACTTAAGATCGTAAACCTTGGACTTACGGCCACAATGCTTTAATTTCATTGTTTTATGCTACTCATGCAAGTATTCTCGCTTCCGATATCTTGATCTTAACTTACGTTAAAACTTATACGACTTACGGAATGTTCTGCTACCACAAAAGAGGTATATAAACAATTATTTATATACCTCTTTTGTCTGAGGCTTCGGTAATAGTTTTAAGCCCTCAAAATTGGCGGGACTTTTGCTCTAGGTCAGTGAGCTGTTACGCTGTCTTAAAAGGATGGCTGCTTCCAAGCCTACCTCCTGACGGTCTCAGAGTAGAAATCACCTTTACCACTGAAACTATTTTATGGACCTTAGCCTACAGTCTGGGCTGTTTCCCTCTTGAGTATGAATCTTAGCATACATACTCTGTCTGCCCTAAATGAAAAATCTGTATTCGGAGTTTGCCAAAGTTTAGTAAGAGAAGATCTCCCCCTTGCTTATACAGTGCTCTACCCCAGATTTACTGTTTAGGACGCTCTACTTCAATAGATTTCGCAGAAATCCAGCTATCACCGACTTTGATTGGCCTTTCACCCCTAAACTCAAGTCATCCCAGTATTTTGCCACATACACGGGTTCGGCCCTCCAAAGAATGTTGCCACTACAATATCAGCCTGCTCAAGTTTAGATCAGCCGGTTTCGGGTACTTAACAAAGGACTTTAGGGTGCCACATAGGACTCGATTTCTCTTCGCCTACACTTTTATTAGCTTAAGCTTGCCCTTTATTAAGATTCACTTGCCCATTATACAAAAGGTATGCCGTTGCTTTTTATAGCTCCGACTCAAATATGGAGTTTCAGGATCTTTGCACTGTCGCAACTTCTTTTTCACCTTTCCCTCACGGTACTTGTTCACTATCGGTAAGAAAAATAACTATAGGCTTTGAGGGTGGTCCCCCAATACTCAGACAAGGTAAACTTGCCTCGTCTTACTTTCACGAATAAAAAAAGAATTACAGGACTAACACCTTCTAGGGTAGAAATTTTATTAAAAAACAAAACTTCTTTTCATCCTTAAAATTAATATTTTCGTTTTGCCTTTTTACCGCTTTCGCTCACCACTATTAACGATATCTCGGTTGATTTGGTCTACAGGGTACTGAGATGTTTCACTTCCCCTTGATACTGCCTAAACAGCGGGCTTTTTAGCCCCGGTTTCCCATTTTAGGTTGGTTGACGTCACAGGCTTTCCTCGTGTCAACACTTTCGCGATTGTCCGCGCCTATATTTTTCTTCCAAGGCATTCACTCCACACTAAACTAGTATATTA